AATAATTTTTATTTTTTTGTTCTTATATATTAATATATATATATAAATAATTTATATATTAATAAATATTTATTAATTAATAATTTATATTCAATATAAATTATTAATATAAATTTATTTATTTAAAAATAAAAATTAATTTTATAAATTTTTAAATAAATTAAAAATTTATAAATTAAGGTTTATATTTATTAATAAAAGAAAGTTTTTAGAGAAAAAAAAATAATTATTAATTATTTATTAATATTTAAATTATTTAAATATTAATAAATAATTATATTATTTATTTAAGATGTAAAAATTTATATTTATATAAATATTTATATATATATAAATAATTTATATATTAATAAATATTTATAAATATAAATATTTATATATATATAAATAATTTATATATATATAAATATTTATTAATATATAAATATATTAATAAATATTTATATATATATAAATTATTTATATATATATAAATATATATTAATAAATATTTATATATATATAAATTATTTATATATATATAAATATATATTAATAATTGAACATTTATATATATATAATTATTTTATATAATAAATTTATTATATATATATAATTTTATATATATATATTATTATAATAATAATTTAAAGGGAAATAATATTTATCCTAATATATATATACATATAAATATATATATTAAAATTTAAAATTTAAATTATATATATATATATATATAAATTTTTATAAAATGGAAAGGTACTCTTATAAAAATGAAAGCGTAATTTTATAAATGGAAAGGTAATTTTTATAAAATGGAAAGGTAATTTTTTATAAAAATTTTTTTATGAACTTAATTTTGAATGAAATTTTATCAATAAATTTGAAAAAGATAATTTTTATAAAAAATTTTTATGAATCTAATTTGGAAATGAAATTTTATCAATAAATTTGGAAAGATACCTTTATAAAAATTTTTTTATGAATTCTAATTTTGAATGAAATTTTATCAAATATTTTATAAAAAATTTTTTTAGAATACTTGAATGAAATTATCAATATTTTATAAAAAATTTTTTATGAATCTAATTTAAATGAAATTTTTATCAATATTTTTAAAAATTTTTTATGAATCTAATTTGGAATGAAATTTATCAATAAATTTGGAAAGATAATTTTTATAAAAAATTTTTTTATGAATCTAATTTGAATGAAATTTTATCAATAAATTTGGAAAGATAATTTTATAAAATACTGATAAAATATCATTCAAATAAAATTTATAAAAATGAGAAATATAAAAATTTAATAAAAAATTTAAGGAAGGTAAAATTTTTTATTAAATACTGATAAAATATCATTCAAATAAAATTATAAAAATGAGAAATATAAAAATTTAATAAAAATTAGAAGGGACAAAATTTTTATAAAATACTTGATAAAATATCATTCAAATAAAATTTATAAAAAATGAGAAATATAAAAAATTTAATAAAAATTTAGAAGGAAGGTAAAAATTTTTATAAAATACTGATAAAATATCATTCAAATAAAATTTATAAAAAATGAGAAATATAAAATTTAATAAAATTTAGAAGGGAAGGTAAAATTTTTATTAAATACTGATAAAATATCATTTAAGTAAAATTTATAAAAAATGAGAAATATAAAAATTTAATAAAAATTATATAAAAGAATAATTTTTATATTCTATATTTAGATCATGAGTCTAATAACTTTTATAGTTTATTTATAAAATTTTTATTTTTGATTAATAATTAGTTATTTTATAATTTTTATATATAAAATTTTTATAAAAATTTAATTTAAATAATTAAATTTTATTAAAATTTAATAAGTAATTCTGTTTAATTAATTAAAGTTTAATTCGGTTAATAAAATAATTAAAGTTTAATTTAGTGCCAGCAAATGCGGTCAAACTAAATTTAAAAATTAATTTATTTAATTTTGAAAAATATAAAATAATTAATTTTAAATAAATTAATTAATATTTAGTGAAATATTTTATTAATAGAATATTTTAATTTAAATATATTTATAAATTTTAAAAAATTTTTTAATAAACTAGGATTAGATACCCTATTATTAGTAATTAAATTAAAAAATTAATTATTAAATGTAAACCATTAAAATAAAAAAATATGGCGGTTATATAAAATTATTAGGGGAATCTGTAGATTAATTTGATGATCCACGAGAAAATTTACTAAAATTATAATGTTAGCTTTTGTATTGTTGTTTACAAATTTTGTATAAATATTATAATTTTAATATTATTAAATATAATAAGAATTCAAATCAAAATAAAGTTTATTTTAGATTTTATGGGTTACATTAAATAAAATTTTTATTAATTAATTAATTTAATTTAATTAATGAAAAGGATTTAAAAGTAAATTTAAAAAATTTTTTAAATTGAATATTAAATTATATAATGTACAAATTGCCCGTCAATATCATTTAAATATGATGTAAGTCGTAACAAAGTTAGAGTATTGGAAAATGTTCTAATTGAAAATTTTAGTTTAAATTTTAAAATTTTTCAATTACGGTGAAAAGATTAATATTACTTAAAATTTTAATTGAAAATAATAAATAATTTTTTAGTTATTAATTTATTTTAAAAAAAGTTATTTTAAATGTGTTAGTTATAGTAAAAGTTTAGAATTAATATATATATTTATAAATGTAGTAATGTTAATGAAATAATTTAGATTTAAAAAAGTATAATTTTTTAGTACCTTTTGTATCAGGGTTAATTAAAATAAATTTAATAACTTTTAAATGTCTCGAAAATAAAAGAGCTAAATTTTATAAAATTTTTTATGTGTAAATATAATTATTAATATAAATTTAGAGATTAAATGTTAGTCAATTTTATTAATATCTAGTTTTTTTTGAAATAAATTAAATTTATAAATTTAAATTAAATTAATATTATTTAAAAAATATTAATTTTATAAATTTAAAAAATTTATGGGATAACCTGTAAATTTATAATTAATAGCTTATAAATTTTATTAAAGAAATATTTTTAAAATTGAAGATTTTTTGAAAAATTTAATAATTTATTTGATTAAAAAAAATTTAAAATAAATAATTTTAATAAAAAAAAAATTATTATAATTTTTTTAATAATGGTATAATGATTAAATAAGTAATATAAATTGTTTAAATGAATATATATATATTAAGTAATTATATTTAAGGAACTAGGCAAATTTTGTATTCACCTGTTTAACAAAAACATGTCTTTTTGAAAATAATTTTAAGTCAGTTCTGCCCAATGAATTTTTAGTTTTAATGGCTGCAGTATTTTAACTGTACAAAGGTAGCATAATCAATTGTCTTTTTATTGAAGGCTGGAATGAAAGAATTAATGAAATATAAACTGTCTCGGGTATATTTAATAAAATTAAATTTTAAGTTAAAATGCTTAAATAATTTTTAGGGACGATAAGACCCTGTAGAATTTTATATATTTAAAAATTAAAATAATTTTTAAATATATTTGATTGGGAGGATAATTAAATTTAATAAACTTTAATTAAAATTTAACAATAATAATTGAATTAAGATATGAGGTATAATTAGTTGTAAAAGAAAAAATTACCTTAGGGATAACAGCGTGATATTTTTGGATAGATCAAATTGATAAAAATGATTGCGACCTCGATGTTGAATTAAGATAAATTTTAAATGCAGGAGTTTAATAATTAAGTCTGTTCGACTTTTAAAATCTTACATGATTTGAGTTCAGATCGACGTGAGTCAGATTGGATTCTATCTTAAATTTAATTTAATAATTTTGTACGAAAGGACTAATTATTATAAAATTTTTATAAATAAAATATAATAAATATTTATCTTGGCAGAAAAGTGCATTAAATTTAGAGTTTAAAATTTATGTATATGAATATATACAGATAATAATAATTTATTTAAATTTTATTTATTTATTAATTTTATTAATTATAGTTTTAATTGGGGTGGCATTTTTAACTTTATTGGAACGAAAAGTTTTGGGGTTTATTCAATTTCGTAAAGGTCCTAGAAAAGTAGGGTTAATGGGGGTATTACAACCTTTTAGAGATGCAATTAAATTATTTTCAAAAGAATTTTTTATTTTAAATAAGATTAATTTAATTTATTATATGATTAGTCCAATAATAATATTAATTATTTCAATTATATATTGATTAATTTATATATTTTATAGAAATTTATTTATAATAAATTATGGGGTTATTTATGTATTAATATTATTAAGTTTAAGGGTTTACCCTGTAATATATGGTGGTTGGGCATCAAATTCAATATATTCTTTAATTGGGGGGTTACGTTCAGTAGCTCAGTCAATTTCTTTTGAAGTTAGTTTATTTATAATATTGTTTGTAGTTTTAATATTTGTTGAAAGATTTTCTTTTATAGATTTGTATAAAATGCAAATTAAATTAAAATTCATATTTATTTTTTTTCCTTTATATTTAATAATTTTTATTAGTATATTAATTGAGTTAAATCGAGTACCTTTTGATTTAGTTGAAGGAGAGTCTGAGTTGGTTTCAGGGTTTAATACAGAATATTATAGATCAAATTTTTCTATAATTTTTATAGCTGAATATATAGGAGTTATATTTATAAGATATATGATTTCAATATTTTTTTTAAATTTTGGTTATTCTTTTATTATAATTTTAATTATTATATTTCATATTTATTTAATTTTATGGATTCGGGGGGTTCTTCCACGTATTCGTTATGATGAATTAATATATTTATGTTGAAAGAAATTTTTAACAATTGTTATTATTTATATATATATATATTATTTATTAAAAATATGAGGTTTGAGATTAATTTAAATTAATAGAATATTTATTTCTTTATTATATTTTCAAAATATATGCTTTTACAAGCTCATTAATTTATTTATTTAAAAATTAAATAATCTCAAATTTTTATTATTAGGGGGTAAATAAAATAAAATAAAAAGTATAAATTTGTAAAAATTGTATTTAAAAAGATATAGGGGTATTCAATTAATTGACCCCCTAGTCATGTTAATGTGATAAATGAATTTATATGAATTCAATATATATATTGGTTAAAGGGGTAAAATTTATTTGATTTTATTTTATAATTTATTAATAAAGGTATAATGAATAAAATTAAGATTGACAGTAAAAGGGCAATAACCCCTCCTAATTTATTAGGGATACATCGTAAAATTGAATATGCAAATAGGAAGTATCATTCTGGTTTAATGTGATTGGGGGTATTTATAGGATTCGCGGGGGTAAAGTTATCAGGGTCACTTAAAATATACGGTATTTTAATTACAAAAAAAATAAATAAAATAGTAACAATATAAATTCCTAATAAATCCTTTAATGAAAAATATGGGTGGAATGGGATTTTATAAATATTATTATTATTACCTAGGGGGTTGTTTGATCCTTTTAAATGAAGAAAAAATAGATGTAATATTACTATAAATAAAATAATGAATGGCATAATAAAATGTAATGAAAAAAATCGGTTTAATGTAGCATTATTAATTGAAAATCCCCCTCAAATTCATTCAACTGTTATTTGGCCAATGTAAGGAATAGCAGAGATTAATCTTGTAATAACTGTCGCCCCCCAAAATGATATTTGTCCCCAGGGGAGTACATATCCCATAAAAGCTGTTATTATAGAAATTAAAAAAATTAAAATTCCTATATTTCAAACATGGTATGATGAATAATTTTGGTAATATATATTTCGTCTAATATGAAGATAAATAAATAAAAAATAGAATGAGGCTCCATTTATATGGATATTCCGTACTATTCATCCTGAATTAACATCTTTAATAATATGGATAATTCTTTTGAATGCTAATATTGTGTTTGGGCAAAAATGTATTGATAGTATAATACCTGAAATTAGTTGAATTAATAAAAATATCCCTAGAATAGATCCAAAATTTCATGTGTAATTAATATTTAGAGGTGAAGGTAACACAATGATTGAATTATAAATTATATTAAAAATTTTATTAGATTTTATAAATTTTAAAAATTTAATTTTCATTATTGATATAATTTCATTCAAATTACGTTGCGTAAAAATATAAATTTATACTGGTATAAAGATATATTATTAATTTATTATGAACAATTATAAATTATTATTGATATAATTTCATTCAAATTACGTTGTGTAAAAATATAAATTTATACTGGTATAAAGATATATTATTAATTTATTATGAACAATTATAAATTATTATTGATATAATTTCATTCAAATTACGTTGTGTAAAAATATAAATTTATACTGGTATAAAGATATATTATTAATTTATTATAATTTTCGTAAAGGTTTTATTTTAATTGTACAAATTTTAAATGTTAAAATTAAAATAATTAATAAAAAAAATATAATTATTAATGAGAATAAAGAAAGAGGGTATAAATAGATTTTATAAATTAATGTGTCTGAATAATTATTAATAAAAGTATAATTTAAAAATTGGAAATTTCTTAATTTAAAGATTGAAAAACAAATAAAAAATAAAATTAATAAAATTATAAAAAAATTAATAAAATTAATTTTTGATTTTTCATTATTAATTAATCTTAAGAAATAATTAAATATAATTATTATCCCTCCAATAATTGAAATTAGAATTATTATAGTGTATAGGGGGTTAATTATTTTATAGTAACAGTATAATATTGTTATAATAGTGTAAGAAATAAAATTGATTATGAAGTTTGTTGGATGAATTCTATCAGAATGAAATAATGGATAAATTAAAATAAATATTATAAGAGTTATAATTGTATAATCATGTATTTTTAAATTAATCAAATTAAATAAATTTAATGATGAGTTTATTAAATTAATTTTCATTATTTACAAAATATAGTTTATTAAAACATTAATTTTGGGAATTAAAAATATTTATTAAAAATTATTTTGAAATTAGCTTTAATTTTAAATAAATATTTTTAATTTACAAAATTAATGTTTTAATAAACTATAAAGCTATAATTAAGTTAATTTATAAATATAAATTATTATTTAATTTCTTTAATTATTATTTGTGTGTATTTAGTATTATTTAATAAATATTTTTTAATATTTTTAATTAGGATTGAATTTTTAGGGTTATTGATTTTGTGGGGGATATTTTTATTTAATTTAAATTTTTTGAGATGATTATTTATATATTATTTAATTTTTATAGTTTGTGAATCTGTATTGGGGTTGTCACTTTTATGTTCAGTTATTATAATAATAAATAATCAGAGATTATTAATAATAAATTTAAAATGTTAACACCAATAATTTTATTAATAATTATTATATTTATAGTAATTATATTAAATTTAACAAAAAATTTTTATTTTTTTGGTGTTTCTTTATTTTTTTTAAGTTTTTTTTTTATTAGAAATGTAAATTTTTTTGTTAGATGATATATAATTAGTTTTGGGTTTAGTTTAAATTTTTATTCTTTAGGGTTAATTTTATTGACATTATGAATTATAGGTTTAGTGTTTATAATATTAAAGGATGAATTAGAATTATTATCTTGTTTAAATTTATTATCTTTTACATTATTAATTATAATTATTAATTTTTATACAGTTAATGTATTAATTTTTTATTTTATATTTGAAGTAAGATTGTTAATAATATTTTTATTAATTATAAAATGGGGGCGAGGAGTTTTACGATTGATAGCAAGATATTATTTAATATTTTATACATTATTTTTTTCGTTACCTTTTTTAGTTATAATAATATTAATATTAAATGAATATGGGATTGATGGATTTTTATTATTTGAATTAGAAAGTATAGATTTAGATACAATAATGTTTTTATATTTTATTATAACATTTTTAGTTAAAATACCTGTATTTTTATTACATCATTGATTATTAAAGGCCCATGTAGAGGCACCTGTTTATGGTTCAATAATTTTGGCAGGAATTATATTAAAATTAGGGTCTTATGGGTTATTACGGTTTATGATAATTTTTTCTGATAAATTTAATGAACTGGGGTGTGTATTAATTGAGTATGGTATTTTAGGGAGAATTATTTTAAGTTTTTTATGTTTTCGTCAGGTTGATATAAAAGCTTTAGTGGCCATATCATCTGTGGTCCATATAAATTTTATATTATCATCTATAATAACTTTATCAATAATTGGGATATTAGGGGCTTATATAATTATAGTTGCGCATGGTTTATGTTCTTCTGGTTTATTTTATATTTTAAATTTTAGTTATCAGTATAGAAATAGACGTTTAATAATTATTAACAAAGGGGTTATAATTTGTTCCCCTATTATAAGTTTAATATGATTTTTAATATGTTCTTCGAATATAGCTGCTCCCCTTTCATTAAATTTGGTGGGAGAAATTTTTATATTAATTAGATTGGTTTGTTACTTAAAAATTATTTGTTTTGAATTATTTTTTTATTGTTTATTAAGATTTATATATTCTTTATATTTATTTAGATATGTTAATCATGGAGAATTAAATTTTAATTTAATGATAAGAGGTAAAATAATTAATTATTTAATTTCATTATTTCATTGAATTCCTTTAAATTTAATAATTTTTAATTTATTTATTTTTTAATATTTAAATAGTTTAAAAAAAATTTTGATTTGTGGTATCAAAGATGTTTAAAAACTTTAAATTATAGTTAATTTAATTTTATATTCATATTTTTTATTAATTATTTTATTTATATTAATTTTTTTATTAATTAATTTTAATTTAATAGATATAAATTATGTGGGGGAATGAGTAATTTATAAGCATATAAGAGTTAATTTTTCTTTTTTAGTTTATTTAGATTCATTAAGATTAATATTTATAATAGTAGTTTCTTTAATTTCTATAATTGTATTTTTATACAGAATTGAATATATAAATGGAGACAAATTTATTGATCGTTTTAGTTTATTATTATTTTTATTTGTATTTATAATATATTTATTAATTTTAAGTCCAAGAATTTTAACAATTTTATTAGGGTGAGATGGGTTAGGGTTAATTTCTTATTGTTTAATCATTTATTATCAAAATGATAAAGCTTTTAATGCTGGGGTTTTAACTATTTTTAGTAATCGAATTGGTGATGTTGGAATTTTATTGTTAATTAGTTTATCAAGTAGGTTTGGTAGATGAAATTTAATAAATTATTATTTTGATAAATATATATTAATAATTTTAGTAATTATTTCATTTACTAAAAGTGCTCAAATTCCTTTTTCTTTATGGTTACCAGCAGCTATGATAGCCCCAACTCCTGTCTCATCATTAGTTCATTCTTCAACTTTGGTTACTGCTGGAGTTTATTTAATAATTCGTTATAATAAATTTTTATATATTAATAATTTAAATAATTATATTTTTTTTATTGCTAGGTTGACAATATTTATAGCTGGTTTAATTGCAAATTATGAATTTGATTTTAAAAAAATTATTGCATTATCTACATTAAGGCAGTTAGGTTTAATAATAAGTATTTTAAGATTAGGTTTATATAATTTATCATTTTTTCATTTATTAATTCATGCTTTATTTAAGTCTTTAATATTTTTATGTGTTGGTAGGTTTATTCATTGTTTTAATAATAGTCAAGATATTCGAAGATATGGGGGATTAATTTATATTTATCCTTTTAAGAGTATAGTTTTATTATTATCTTTATTTTGTTTAAGAGGGTTTCCTTTTTTAGCAGGGTTTTATTCAAAAGATTTAATTATAGAAATATTTATATTTAATAAATTAAATATATTAAGATTAGTAATTATATTATTTTCAACAATTTTAACAGTTTCATATTCTGTTCGAATAATAATGTATATTGTTTTTTTTGCAAAAAATTATAGAGTAATTTTATTTAAGAAAGAATCTTTATTAATAAATATTTGTATATTAGTATTAATTTTTATAATTATTTTTATAGGTTTATATTTTTATAAAATTATATTTTGAAATAATTTTATATTGTTTTCATTAATTTATAAAATAATTGTTTTAAAATTGTTATTAATAGGGTTAGTTATAGGGGTATTTCAATTTTATATATTAAAGGATAATTATGTAGGTTATTATATAAATAATATATTTTTAATAAGAAAATTTTATCAATTGTATAAGTATCCTTTTAATTTAATTAAGTTTTATGAATTTTGTTATGAAAAGGGTATATTTGAGTATAAACAAAAAATTATTAAGTATTTATGAATTTATGTTTATAATAAATTTTTTTTTTTTAATATAAATAATTTAATAATTTATATTTTATTATTTATTTTTTGTGCTATAATTATTTAAATTTAAATAGCTTATAAAGAGCATAATATTGAAGATATTAAGGAAATTTTTGATTTTTAAATATTTATAAAAAAATTATTTAATTTTATATTGAAACTATAATGTTTTTTTTAAACTATATAAATTTAAGAGTAATAATAAATTATTATAAAAAATTGAATTAGAAGTTCATTTTATTTACTCCATTAATTGGAAATTTATTCAATAAAATTATTAACAATAATTTGCCTCTATTTTGGCTTCAATTAATTTAAATAATTCAGTTTAATAATTTAAATAATCACTCAAAGATTAATCTGAATAATAAAATTATTAAAAAAGTGATGAATAATAATGATAAATTAATTGCATTGAAGGATTTAATTAAAAAAATTGATGGTAAAATTAATATAATTTCAATATCAAAAATTAAAAATAATAAGGTGATTAAAAAATAATGGTTAGAAAATGGTAATCGTCTATTTGAATTTATATTAAATCCACATTCGAAGGGAGAATTTTTTTCTCGGTTATTTAAATTTAAGGATAAAAATATATTAATTAATAAGAAAATTAATGTAATAACAAGTATTCTAAAAAAAATAAATATTAAGTTAATTATAATATATATATATATTATTTATATAAATTTATTAATTGGAAATTAATTGTAATAAGTTATACTATACATATATAAAGTAAATTTTACATTTAATTTCGACTTAAAAATTTGATTAATATAATCTATATATTAAATTAAAAATTTCATCAGTAAATTGATAAATATAAAAATAATCAAATTACATCTACAAAATGTCAGTATCATGATCTTCTTTCAAAATTAAAATGGTGGATAGAAGAAAAATGAAATTTATTTAATCGAATTATAGAATATAATAAAAAAATAATTCCGATTATTACGTGTAATCCATGAAACCCTGTTGTTAAAAAGAAAATTGATCCGAAAATTCTGTCATTAATACAAAATGGTGTTTCAAAATATTCAAAAAATTGAATTATTATAAATAATAAACCTAAAATAATGGTTAAAAATAATGTTTTAATGGATTTTTTATATTTTTTATTTAAAATACAATTATGACTTCAAGTTAATGTGAATCCCGATGAAATTAAAATTAAAGAATTTAATAAAGGTAGTTTAAATGGGTTTAAAGGGTAAATATTTTTAGGGGGTCATATTATTCCAATTTCAATTGATGGAGAAATTGAATTATGAAAATAAGTTCAAAAAAATGAGATAAAAAAAAAGAGTTCTGAAGTAATAAATAGAATTATTCTTAATTTTAGTAATTTGGTTACAGATATAGTATGATTTCCTTGAAATGTTCTTTCACGAATAATATCTCGTCATCATAAATTTATTGAAATAATTAAAGTTAAAAAATTGAATATTACTAATATAAATATATTTAAATTAAATCAATAAATTATTCTAAATAAAAGATTAAATAAATTTAGTGCATTAATAATTGGTCAAGGTCTTAATGTAACAAGATGATACGGATGATTTTGAATTAATTTATTTTTCATTTATTTATTTTCTGTAAAATAAAGTAAAGATAAAATTGAAAATACATAAGCTTGAATTATAGCTACAAAAATTTCTAATAAATAAAGTATATTTTGAATAAAAATGATTATTGGGAATAATATTGATGTTGAATATATTGAAATAAAATTCCCCAATAAAGTTAAAAGTAAATGGCCGGCAATTATATTAGCTGATAATCGAATAGATAATGTTCATGGTCGAATAATATTTCTAATTAATTCAATTAAAACTATAAAATTTATTAAAATAAAAGGTGTATTTATTGGGGTTAAGTGAGCTAATAATTTTATTTTTTTGTTGATTAGTATGAATAATAAAAATCTTAATCATAAAGGTAACGCTATAGATAAATTAATAAATAAATGACTTGTTGAGTTAAAAATAAATGGCGGTAAACTTGAAATATTTATAATTAAAATTAATATTAATAAATTAATAAAAATAATAATATTAATTTTATATTTATTAGTGCTTAATAATTTAAATTCTTTAAAAATTATTATAAAAAATATTTTAGATAAAATAAATATTCGATTAAAAGAAATTCAGTATAAAGATGGAAATATAAAAATTAATAAAATTGATGATCAATTAATTGATATAAAATTATTGTTTGAAGGGTCAAAAATTTCAAAAAGGTTTATCATTTAATTTTGTAAGTATATAATTTTTTATGAAATTTATAGTTTGGTATAAATTTAAAATTAAAATAATATAATTTAAATATTGAAAATATAAATATAAATATTAATATAATTATTATAATTAATCATATTGATGGTTTTATTTGTGGTATTGAATTCATTAAGAGTATTTGTTAATTACTATATATTGATTTAAGAGATCAATTCTTACAATTCAGACACTTAATGTACAAAAGAATAATATTTAAATATTAATTTTAATTTGACATATTAATGTTTTTTTAAACTAATTCTTTAAATTATTAGTATATTAATTTAATTCATGAAAAAAATAATTTTAAAGAAGTTGATTCTATTGTAATAGGCATAAATCTATGATTAGCACCACAAATTTCTGAACATTGACCATAAAAAATTCCTGGGCGTATTGGGTAAATATTACCTTGATTGATTCGTCCGGGTGTTGCGTCAAGTTTAATTCCTATTGATGGGATTGTTCATGAATGGATAACATCAATTGAAGTGGTTAAAAATCGTATAGGAATTTTATAAGGGACAATTATTCGGTTATCAACGTCTAATAATCGAAAATTATCTAATTTATAAATTTTTACTATAAATGAGTCGAATTCAAAATTATTAAAATCAGGGTATTCATATCTTCAGTATCATTGGTGTCCAATAGCTTTAATTGTGAAAAATACTGGGTTCCATAATTCATCAATAAGATAAAGAGTTTTTAAAGAAGGGAAGCAAATAAAAATTAAAATTAATATAGGTAGTAATGTTCAAATAATTTCAATATTGTGATTTTTTAATAAGAATCGATTTGAAAATTTATTATATAAAATATTATATAGAAGAAATAATGTAATTGAGGTAATTATAATTAATATTATAGAAGTATAATTATGAAATGAAATTAAATTATCAGCATAAGGTGAATTTGAATTTTGGAATCTGTATATGTATCAAGTTGCTATTATTAATAAAAATAAAAATTTTATTTATGAAGTTTAAATTCATTGCACTTTTCTGCCATATTAATATTGTAATTTTAATAGTAAAGGTGTTTCATTAAAAGAATGATTAATCGGTGGTTTTTTTATTAATCATTCTAATGAGCATTGATTAAATTTAAATAAAATAATTCGTTTAGATATTAATCTTTCTAGAATGATGAATAAGAAAAAAAATATTCTGTTAAATGTAATTAATGAACCAATTGATGATATTAAGTTTCAACAATAGTAAGAATCGGGGTAATCTGAATATCGTCGTGGTATTCCCATTATTCCTAAGAAATGTTGGGGGAAAAATGTTAAATTAACTCCAATAAATATTATAAAAAATTGAGATTTTAATCATTTATCATTTAATGTTAATCCGATAATATTAGGGTATCAGTGGATAATTCTTGATATAATTGCAAAAATTGCTCCTATAGATAAAACGTAATGGAAATGACCTACGACGTAATATGTATCATGAAAAATTAAATCAATTGAGGAGTTTGATAATATAATTCCTGTTAGTCCCCCCATAGTAAATAAAAAAATAAAACCTAATGTTCATATAATGGATAAATTTATTTTTATTTTTGTTCCATGGTAAGTTGCTAGTCAACTAAAAATTTTGATTCCTGTTGGGATTGCAATAATTATAGTGGCGGAAGTAAAATATGCTCGTGTATCAACATCCATCCCCACAGTAAATATATGGTGGGCTCAAACAATAAATCCTAAAAATCCGATTCCTGATATAGCATAAATTATTCCAATATTTCCAAATGTTTCTTTTTTACCTCTTTCATTTGTAATAATTTGAGAAATTAATCCAAACCCCGGTAAGATTAAAATATAAACTTCTGGGTGACCAAAAAATCAAAATAAGTGTTGGTAAAGAATTGGATCTCCCCCCCCCGTTGGGTCAAAAAATGATGAATTAAAATTTCGGTCAAATAATAATATAGTAATGGCTCCCGCTAGTACAGGTAATGATAATAGGAGAAGAATTGTAGTGATTAAAATTGATCAGGGAAAAAGAGGTATTTTTCTATAATTTAATGAATAATTTTTTATTAATAAAATTGTTACAATAAAATTTATTGAACCAATAATTGATGAAATTCCTGATAAATGTAAAGAAAAAATTGCTATATCTACTGAAGGGGAGGAATGAAAATTATATAAAGATAGGGGAGGGTATACAGTTCATCCTGTTCCAGGCCTAGGAGTAATAAAATTTCTTAATAAAAGTAAAATTAAAGAAGGGGGTAAAAGTCAGAATCTAATATTATTTATTCGTGGGAAGGCTATATCTGGTGCTCCAATTATTAAGGGAACTAATCAATTTCCGAATCCTCCGATTATGAATGGTATAACTAAAAAAAAAATTATTAAGAATGCATGAGCTGTAATTAAAGAATTATAAATTTGATCGTTATTAATTCATGAACCTGGGATTCTTAATTCTATCCGAATAATTATTCTTATTGAAGATCCCAATATTCCAGATCAAAGGGCAAAAATTATATATATAATACCAATATCTTTATGATTAGTTGAATATAATCATTTTAGTAAGATTTATAAAGTAATTATAATTTTAACTTTGAAGGATAATAGTTTTATTAACTTAAAATCTTAGTATTATGCCTGATATAAGGATTAAATTGTAAATTTAAAGATGAAATAAATATTTCTGATACTAGTTAATTATTAATGATGTTAATGTAAAATTAATTAAAATTGATAAGAATATTAATAAAGAATAAAATTTTATAAGACTTTTTTGTTTAAAATAATTTTTTATTAAATATTTATTGTTAATTAATTTTATATTTAGTATATTTAAGTATCTTCAAGTGATTCCAATTCTAGATAAAGTTATAATAAATAGGAAAAAATTAATTTTTAAAGTAATTATTTCATTAAAAAATAATCATTTAGAAGTAAAAAAAAATATTGGTGGTAATATTCTATATGATAAAATTAGTGCAATATATAAATAATTGAATGAATTAAAATTTAATGAATTTATTAAACTAATTGGTGAATTAATATTAAATTTGTGTAGAAATGTTATTAATATTAAAGAATTAATTAAATAAAGAGAGGCGTAAATTAAATATGAAGAAGGATTTAATATTAAAAAAATTATCAAGTAAGATGTATGAATTATTGAAGAAAAAGCTATAATTTTTTTAAAAGATGTCATGGTTATTGATAAGATAGATGTAGTAATAGAGTTAATTATAATTATAAATAATAAAAAATCGTTAAAATTTATTATAGTTGATATAATATAAATTGGAATTATTTTATTAATAGTAGAAAATAAAAAAATTCTAAATCATGAAATTTGGGGGAAAATAAATAATATTCATGAATGAAATGGGTACAGCCCTAATTTCACAAATATGATTAAAGTGATTAAAATTTGAAGTAAATTATTTAATTTTTTATATATTATTATATTTAAATAATTTTCAGTTAATAAAATTGTTATTAATAAAATTATTCTGCAAATTGATGAAATTACAAAGTATAATAATCTGGGGGTTTTATTTATATTTGAATAATTTAAAATACCAATAAAAGTTAATGAAGATATTTCTATAAAAAATCATAATATAAATTTTGATTCAATAAAATTAATTATAATTAAAGAAAATATTATGATAGATACTATTAAAATATTTATTATATTAAAATTTTTTTTATAAATAATTTATAATTTATATACTTTAGTGTAAAGCATTTAAAATTTTGAATTTTAAGGTATTAAGGAAATTAATAAGTATATAATAATATAGTAATAGTAAATTAATTTACATTTGTATTTTATCGAAATATTCCTTTTATCAGGCATATTACTATTTTAGTATGATAAAATTAAGTTATAAATTTAAATTATATAAAATTAATATTTATCTTTAAGTTATGGGCTTAAAAGCTTAATTTAGCTTATATATAATTATAAGATTTACTATTTTAGTAATTTTTAATTGCAATTTAAATGTTATTATTAACTAAAATCCTTACTTTAAGTTTTTATTAATTTAAAATTTGATAATTATTTTATATTATTTATAAATAATTTTTTAGTTTAATAAAAATATTAAATTGCAAATTTAAAGATTTATTTATTTAAAAAAATTTTTTAAATATTTTTATAATTAAAATTTTTTAAATTTTTTGCAAAAAAAAAAAATAAAATTTGATCAGTTTTTGAATGGAATTTTGAGGGGATTTTATTTTTATGCAAATTTTGTGCATTTTTTTTTTTTCGTTATACTAACTTATCAGTTTTTTTAAAAATTTTCGAATTATTTTTGGCGTTTTTTGGGCATTTTTTGGCGTTTTTTGGGCATTTTTTGGCATTTTTTAGGGTATTTTTGAGATTAATTTTTTTTAAAATTTGAGGTTTAGTATAGGATTTTATT